CCTTTACTCTTCAAAGAGGAAGCCGTTCTGCTAGTGGATACGTATTTTTCTACTGGAGACAACATAGACATAGTGGTTGTCCAGAGAGGTACTACGCATAATAAGATCTTGCTTGCGTTGGGCGGTTTATGTGCACTTACTGTTTTATACTCCTAGGAATCATATTTATGCTTTCTCAACTCACCTCATGCCATGGTATGGTTCAAGCATGAAAAATCAAGAGGTCCACTACTCCTTTTACAAATCCGAAGAAGTGATTGATTGAGCCGTTAACAGATGATCCAAGGAGTTCTATAGTTACTTCTTCGGAATGCTAAAAAAAAAGGACTTGGTTATTTTTTTTCTTTTTATATAATTTATATAATATAATGCCCATACTATTCCTCCTCCATTGATTGGTTTGATGGATCTCGGGATCCATATTGAAAATAATCAGAAACCTAGGTATTAGAAGAGTTGACGTTCGATTATTTCAGATTGATCGGAATCAATACAAATGAAATCAAATGGATGTAGCGAAGAAATAGAATTGGAGTGCTATTTACATTTACATGTACACATATCTAGATACATATTCTAGATTGATCCATATCAAGCACATATATTTATACAACTTTATACAATCCAATAATAGATAGTATGGTAGAAAGAACTATATGAACCTTTCTACCATACTATCTATTTTATACTGCTGACTACAATCCACTCATTTCATTTAAGACTTGGGATTTGAATCCCTTTCGTTCTTTAATCATTGATAAGAACTAATAAGTCAAGTTTCATTTAAATTAATCACTTTGACTGACTGTTTTTACGTAGATGATAAGTAAAAAAGCAGTAGGAACTAGAATGAACAGCGCAGTAGCAATAAATGCGAGAATATTGACTTCCATAATCTCATCGTTTTTTTTTTGCTTCGCAATAACTCGGGATCTAATCCCATAGAGATGATAAGTCTTTCTCCTGAGAATTCCATGGGATGGATTGTATCCTGATGATGCTGAATCGGATCAATATCATGAATAATAATATCTGATCCATCAAATCGGATTCACGAATAGTATAACATAGGAAGATCTTTTATCCATACCGAATCAAAAATGGGATTCCCGATCCAATCAAGAATCCCATTGAATTTCTCATTTCAACTCTTTCTTTAACCTATCGTCTTCCTTATACAATCATCTGATGGGGTATTATCTGACCGGTGTTCCATTGGTCACAGACCCAAACAGTAGGTAGGAGTGAAATGGAAAAAAGGAACAAGTTAAGTTCTAAGCGAAGTTTTTGTGATGACCTAATCTTCTTGGAAGACAGAGAAGTGTGATAAAAAGGGGTCCCGGTATAAAAGATCTAATATTCCGATAAATCCACTTACTTATGGATTTTGTTCTTTCTTCGATGGGGCCGTGAAAATATGAAGAAAAAAGATTATTCACCTCTTTCCCCCCCTAGAACAAGGGAGAGAGAAAGAAGGGGGTAGGTTTTATCTGAAAAGTACTCTGTCAGGATAACCATATGAGGCTAATTGTGTATCGTACAATAAACGAATAAAACTTGTGTATGTGCTCCCGGGAAACATATGGGTACTCTATTTCATTCCATTGATCAGGAGCAATCGAAAAAGCCAGACCAGTACAGTCTCTCTTGGAATCCTGAATATGGTGATACCAACGATCAATCTACATATGTCTCTCTCCCATCAATTGGTACTGTACTATACTATTTGAAGTAATTGAAATGACCGTATTTGTCCGATGAGAAATGCGAAACGAAAAACGAAAGAAATAAAGTCCACCGCTGAGAATGAAATTCTTCCCCTTGTCCCCCTTCACAGAAAATGGAGAGATGAATGGATGGATTCATCTGATTTCTAATTTCTAGGTCGGGACTGACGGGGCTCGAACCCGCAGCTTCCGCCTTGACAGGGCGGTGCTCTGACCGATTGAACTACAATCCCGGGTAAATGAGTTATACAGCATACTTATAATTTCTTTATATTGAAAATTTCCGTCTTTTTAACAAAAACACGAGTGATATACTTCATATTTACATGAATATAAACTAGAGTGACACAGATTCCTAGTCATCCTGTGGTTATTGCCACATCGATTGATATTGAATCCTTCAATGAAGGAAAGGACTCTTTTTTTTTTCTTTACCTCTTTCCTTATACTTAATATTTACATATTATTCATTCAGATCATTAGAAAAATCAGAACGTGTAGGAACAAATGAACAAAAAAATGGGGCAGAAAAATGGAGACTATTTCTTTTTATTTATATTCCTATATATCAGGCATTTCTGGAGGATAAATTGGTTATATCATCCTCATGGATCGGCGAATTATTGGGCCGAGCTGGATTTGAACCAGCGTAGACATATCGCCAACGAATTTACAGTCCGTCCCCATTAACCACTCGGGCATCGACCCAGGAAGAATCAATTCTAGGCTTATTGATAATCCATGATCAACTTCCTTTCGTAGTACCCTACCTA